ATATTTTGTCCTGAGGTATATAATAAAAGTTGGTATGTACATCAAATTTTTGTATGTATATATGATGCGAAAAATTTTTAATGAAAATGTAGTTTGGTCCAAACAAACATAATAAAATCATTAAAAATGCTTTGTAGTTTGATCCTGACAAAGCTGACATATTTTGTATTAAAAACTAACAAGTTTTGTTAGGTGTGTTAGATAATTTCAGGATAAAAAGTTTGATAATTCATCAAATTTTAACAAGGGTTTAAACAAAAAATTGTAGTTGCATTCATTCTTTGTAGAGTGTATTGTTGACTGTGATTAAGCGACAATTGATCAGTTTAGTTGAATCTCGTTTTAGGGGTTTGGCGAGAAAAAAATTTGACTAAACAGGAAAAATTGTTGTAAGGGAGGTAGGGGGGTTTGCCATAAAAAAAATGTATTTTATTTTAATTAAATTTTAATATATATGGTTAAATTTATTGTTGTGTTTAAATTATTTGTTCTAGTTTATTTTTTGTTAAATTTTTTGTTTTTTTGTAATGAGCGTGTGACGCGGATAATGACGAATAAAAGATTGTGTTAGAAAGTTTTGGGAAAAATTTTTAAAAGTTTTGCTAAAATTTGTTAAAATTTTTGTGAACTTTTTCAGGTTTGATTCGTTGGTGTTAAAAAATATGTCTACCAAGCATTAAAAGAATAATACCATATAGGTACCTTGCGCGAAGTCCATTGCACTGTTAGCTCAGGCTAGAAACCGGATCGGTAGGAGCACTTTGAGATGAGGTCTGAAGGGAAGAGAGAAATAAAAAATACCAGCCGCCAGGAAAACCAGTTATGCTATGAGCAAGGGTACGAGGGTAACTAACCCATTAACCAGAGGCCTTGGAAAAGGTGAGAAAGTGGTGATGGAGAGTAGAATGGTCCTGACCTAACAACCAGAGGCCTTGGAAAAAGTGAGAAAGTGGTGCAACCTCAAGTTATGGACGTGATACTAGGGAGGGGGGCCTTACTGACAGGGGTTGATGATTCTCACGTGAGAAGCCAGATTAATAGATAAACATGTATAAAATACACTGTCATGTTGAAGAGAGATGTTTCAAGTGATGTCTGAATGTAAGATTATGAAGGGTAGTGATCTATGGATATTCATGGTTTGTACAGTAATGCACGATATATATATAACGTTCTTAAATCAAATAAATAGGATATAATACCTAAATAATACTCGTATGGTATATAATAGTATGCACTTTAAACAGTTATGTATTATGTAATGTATATAGTTAGTAGTATATATATGGATATTCATGGGGTAAATATATTAATGCATAATTATACATATATATATTATGTCTTATATATAGGATAATGTACATATTATTTTTCATGGGGTAATTCAGTTAATGCACTATATACATAATAGTATTTAAATCATCACGTGTAAAAAGTACATTTGGATGGAAAAGTTGTGTTAAAATGGGGAGTGTGCAGGGTGTGGGGAGGTTGATGAGTGGTAGGGATTGGGCGGATAAAGTTGGGTGGTTGGTTGTTGGGGCAAAAAAGCCGCATAAAAGCTGTTAGGTTGTAGTAGGTGTTGGTGTAGGGGGTAGTAGGAAGCCAAAGTTGGATTTTTTTTTTTGCATTTGAAGGAAGAAGAGCTATGTGTATTGTGTGGTAGGTGTGAGATGTATTTGGTGTGTTGTTTGTTAGTATGTGCTCTTTGTGTGGTAGGTGGTAGAGGGCAGATGGTGTAGTTTTTGTCTGGAGGTTAATCTTTTGTTTGTGTAGTAAATGTTAGGAGGTGTGATTTTTTTTGTTTGTGGATGTGTGATGGTAGTTTGTGTTGTTGGTGTTTGGAGGCAAAAAAGCCGCATTGTTTGTGGCTTGGTAGTTGAATTGTTTGTTATTAGTTGTAAGGAGGTTAAAGTTGGGTGGTAGGTTGGTTGTTTGGGGGCAAAAAAGCCGCATTAAGCGGCAGATATTGGGTAAAAGAGGGAGGTGATGAGTGGTAGGGATTGGGTGGATAAAGTTGGGTGGTAGTTTGGTTGTTTGGGGGCAAAAAAGCCGCATTAAGCGGCAGATATGGGTAAAAGAGATAGGTGATGTAAAATGGTAGTTTTGGGGGATGAAGATGGGGGTTTATCATCCTCTCTTTTGAATGTCCTAGGAGGAATACATCTCATTTTTGGTTTACAAGACCAGGGCTTTAAATAGTTTAAGCTACTAGGGCATAGTTATCACTTGAGTAGTTTGTTTTCTGTCAGGGCGACGATGGGTATTAGGAGAAGAAAAATTAAGAAGTAGAATGCTGAAGCTAGCTGACCAATAATGATGAATGGGTGTTCTACTGGTTGGCCTCCAATTCAGGTTAAAATGACAATGTCTGAGACTAAGAGTCAGAAAAGAGTTTGGGATAGTGGGCGAAAAGATAAAGCGCGTTGTTTTGATAGGTGTGTTATGGGTGTAATTAGTAAGATTAGAATTGAGAAGAGGAGGGCTAAGACACCGCCCAATTTATTAGGGATGGAGCGGAGGATTGCATAGGCAAAGAGGAAGTACCACTCTGGTTTAATGTGAGGGGGGGTGACAAGGGGGTTTGCGGGGGAGAAATTTTCTGGGTCTCCTAGGAGGTTGGGTGAAAAGAGGGCTAGGAAGAGGAGGCCTGTTAACATGGTGAGGGCTCCTAAAAGATCTTTGTAGGAATAGTAGGGGTGGAATGGAATTTTATCTGAATTAGAGTTAAGGCCTGCGGGATTATTTGAACCTGTTTCATGGAGGAATAGTAGGTGGACTATTGAAGTGCCTATAATAATAAAAGGAAGTATGAAGTGAAGGGTAAAGAATCGGGTTAAGGTTGCATTATCAACTGCAAATCCGCCTCAAATTCACTCTACAAGGGTTGAGCCTGCGTAGGGTACTGCAGAGAGAAGATTAGTGATGACGGTGGCCCCTCAAAAGGATATTTGTCCTCAGGGTAGGACGTAGCCTATAAAGGCTGTGGCTATTACTAGGAGGAGTAGAATAATCCCAATGTTTCAGGTTTCAGTGTAGGTATAAGAACCATAGTATAGGCCTCGTCCAATGTGAAGGTAAATGCAGATGAAGAATAGGGATGCGCCGTTAGCGTGCAGGTTACGGATTAATCATCCGTGTTGAACGTCTCGATGGATATGGGCGATAGATGAAAATGCGGATAGAATGTCTGCAGTATAGTGTATGGCTAGGAAAAGGCCTGTAATGGTTTGGATAATAAGGCAGAGTCCTAATAGCGATCCAAAATTTCATCAGGCAGAGATATTTGATGGGGTTGGAAGATCAATAAAGGAGGAATTAATAATTTTGAGAATGGGGTGTTGTTTTCGTGTGTTAAGTGTCATTTGTTGATTGTTTTAGTAGTTGAATACAACGGCGGTTTTTCGAGTCGCAAGTTTTGGTGAGAGGCCAAATTAAAATAATGATATATTTAGTAGAGTTTTTTATGGTTTGTTTAGTAATAACTTTAATTGGTGTAGCATCTAACCCGTCTCCTTATTTTGGGGCTGGGTGTTTAGTTGTTGCTGCTAGTTTGGGTTGTGGGGTTTTAATTTTATTAGGGAGTTCTTTTGTGTCTCTTGTATTATTATTAATTTATTTAGGTGGGATGTTAGTTGTTTTTGCTTATTCTGTTGCTTTAGCAGCAGATCCTTATCCTGAATCGTGGGGTGCTGTTGGTGGTTATTTTGGTGGGTATATTGTGTTAGTTATATTTTTGGTACTAGTGCTTGGTGAAGTTGGGTTTGTTGGTTTTGGGGTTAGTGGGGTAGATTCACAAGGGTTATCCGTTGTTTGTGTGGATTTAAGTGGTGTGTCATTATTATATAATATAGGTGGATGAGGCTTATTAATTTGTGGTTGGGCGTTGTTATTAGCACTGTTTGTTGTGTTAGAGTTAACTCGTGGATTAATGCGTGGGGGTCTTCGTGCGGTTAGGTTCATAGTATTGTGATAAAGCATGCTGAAGTAATAATAAAGATAGAGAGGTAGAGTTTTATAAGACCTTTTTGTGCTAGGGTGTTGGCTTTAATAGTAGGGAGGTTTAAGGAGGTCAATCCTTTAGGTCCAGATTTTTCTAGTCATAGTAAATCATTAATGTGGAGGGCTAAGGTTTGTCCTGTAAACAGGGAAGTAAGTGGGACAAGGCGATGAAGTGTTGGGTTGAAGAAGCCTAGTTGGTTAGAAAAATCGTGGTGTTTTGATTGTTCTGTGGTGGACAGTCAGGTTGTTTTTTTTACAATTTGTAGAGCAAAAAGTGTTCCAAGAATGGCAACAATTAGGGCGGAAAGTTTTATGGTAGTTGGTATGGTGGTGGGAGTTGGTTTTGTTGGTAAGATCGTGGCTATCAGGATTAGGCCTGTTAGAAGGCTTCCGATGGCAAGACGAATGAGGGGGTTGGTGAGGGTTGGGGGGTTTTCATTTATAACTGATGTTGTTGTTCGTGGTGTGTTTAATTGAACATAAAAAATTATTCGTAGGGTGTAAGCAGCGGTTAGTATTGTTGCAAAGAGTGTGAGTAGGAGGGCTCAGGCGTTCAGGTGGGAGTTGTTTATTGTTTCAATAATTGTGTCTTTTGAGTAAAAGCCTGATAAGAAGGGAGTTCCTGTGAGGGCGAGGCTTCCAATGGTAAGACAGGTAGCTGTGGTGGGTAGTATTTTTTGTATTCCTCCTATTTTTCGGATATCTTGCTCATTGTTTAAGTTGTGGATGATTGCACCTGAGCATAGGAATAATATAGCTTTAAAGAAAGCATGTGTAGAGATGTGAAGAAAAGCTAATTGGGGTTGATTTAGGCCAATTGTTACTATTATTAGGCCAAGTTGGCTAGAGGTAGAGAAGGCAATAATTTTTTTGATATCATTTTGTGTTAGGGCACAGAGGGCTGTGAATAGTGTGGTGATGGCTCCGAGGCAGAGGCAAATAGTTAGGGCTATTTCGTTATTTTTTAAGAGGGGATGGAGTCGGATTAATAAAAATACACCGGCTACAACCATGGTGCTGGAGTGTAGGAGAGCTGATACTGGTGTTGGGCCTTCTATGGCTGCTGGTAGTCATGGGTGAAGTCCAAATTGGGCGGATTTACCGGCGGAGGCAAGAATTAAACCAAAGAGAGGTAAAAATGGGGGGTTTTTTGTTTGAATAGTTATTTCTTGAATGTTTCAAGTTGCTAAGTATGTTGCGAGTCAGGCAAGTGCTAATATTAGTCCGATGTCTCCTACGCGATTAAAAATAATGGCTTGGAGGGCTGCTGTATTTGCATCAGGGCGAGTAAATCATCAGCCAATTAATATGAAAGACAAGATTCCTACACCCTCTCACCCAATGAATAGTTGAAATATATTGTTGGCTGTGACGAGAAGTAGTATGGCTAGAAGAAAAACTAATAGATATTTAAAGAAGCGGTTTATGTGGGGGTCTGATGATATATATCAGTTGGCAAATTCAAGGATGGATCATGTGACAAAGAGGCTAATTGGGATAAATGTGAGGGAGTATATGTCTAGGACAAGGCTAATGTCAATGTCCATGCCGGCAACATTTGTTCAGCTAAGGTTAGTTGTTGAGGCTTCTAAACCATAGTTTATGAAGATGGCTAGGGGGATTAGACTAATTTTGAATGCTAGTTGTACGGCGGCTTTTGCATAAAGCATGTTTCATCCTATTATAAGTGGAATTGGATTTATAGTTGTGAGAACAGGGTGTATGAGAATAAATAAGACGGTTAGTAGGGTTGAATGCAGAAGAAGTTCGTGCAGCATTACTTTTACTTGGAGTTGCACCAAGGTTGTTGGTACCTAAAACCAGCGGATTACTACTTTCCTATAGAAGTAAGAGGTCTAAGGATATTATTCTTAGTTATTAGAGTTAGCAGTTCTAATGGTTTGTGTACACCTCTTGGTAAATAAGAAGATGGAAGCTTCTGTTTCTAGAGTCACAGTCTAGTGTTTTAGGTAAACTATATTTACAAGCAAGTAATCCTGAGATTAATGTTGGTTTTAGTATGAGGAGTCCCAGGGGAAGCAGATGTAGAATAAGGGTTAGATGTTCTCGGGTGTGTGTGGGGGGGAGGAGATGATATTGAGTTGAAAGGGATCCTCGTTGGGTTATTAGAAACATAAATAGGGAGTAAGTGGCGGTAATAAGGGTTCCAACCCCAGTGATAATAATAGTAGGTGAGGATCAGTTGAATAGGGCTGTGATAATGAGTAGTTCACCAATTAGGTTGATTGAGGGTGGTAGTGCTATATTAGTTAAGTTAATAAATAGTCATCAGGTTGATATTAATGGGAGGGCGAGTTGTAGGCCCCGAACAAGTAGTAGGGTTCGGGTGTGTGTGCGCTCATAATTAGTGTTTGCTAGGGTAAAGAGGGCGGAGGATGTTAGGCCGTGTGCAATTATTAAGGTTATAGCTCCGGTTAAGGCTCATGGTGTTTGTAGAATAATAGCGGTAATTACTAGGCCTATATGGCTTACGGAGGAATAAGCGATGAGGGCTTTTAGGTCTGTTTGTCGTAGGCAGATTGAGCTAGTTATTAGAATTCCTCATAGGGCCAAAATTATGATGGGAAGTATAAGTGTTGATGGGTGGGGGTTTAGTACTGATGAGATGCGGATTAAACCGTATCCTCCTAGTTTTAACAAGATTGCAGCTAGTACTATTGAGCCAGCAATAGGGGCTTCTACGTGGGCTTTTGGAAGCCAAAGGTGTAGGCCATATAGGGGTAGTTTAACTATAAATGCTAGAAGGCAGGCAAGTCAAAATATAGGGCTTGAATTTGTTGGGTGGAGTTCTGGTTGATTAAGGAAAAAAAGTTCTATTGAGGTGTGTATATATTTGTTATTTAAGTATAGGAGTGCAATTAATAAGGGTAAAGAGCTAGTTAAGGTATAAAACAGGAAATAGAGGCCTGCGTTTAGTCGCTCGGCTTGATTTCCTCAGCGTGTAATAATAATTAGGGTTGGGATTAAGGTGGTTTCAAATAAGATATAAAACATGATAAGCTCTGAAGTGGCAAAGGTTATAATAAGCGTTGTTTGTAGTGTTATTAGCATTATTAAAAATGTACGTTTTCGGTTTAGAGGTTCTGTTTTTAGATGGTTTTGGCTAGCTAAAATTATAAGTGGGAGCAATCAGCAAGAGAGAACGATGAGGGGGGCAGAGATTGGGTCTACGGTAAAGTAGTGAGTTGTATTAATAATTTTTAGGGTTAGTGGATGATTAAATAGTATAAGGCTTAAAAGGGATAATAGTATTGAGTGTCCAACTAGGGTTGAGAAGAGGGTGTTTGGGCTAAGTAGGAGGGTTGAGGGGATTATAAAGGCTGTTGGGATAATGATTTTTAGCATTTTAATAGGTTTAGGGTTTTTATGTGGTCTGTTCCATGTGTTCGAGAGGTGGCAACTAGGAGGGCGAGGCCCGAGCTGGCTTCGCAGGCAGATATGGCTAGAAGTAAAATGGGTAAAATAGCTATAGTTGGAGTACTTGTGGAAGAGCTAAGAATTGCTATTATCAGATAAATAACTAGTATTATTCCTTCAATACAGATTAAAATGGATATAAGGTGGGTTCGGTGAAGGGATAGACCTAGTAACCCTAATAGAAATGAAGTGTTTAATAAGAAGAGAATAGTTGACATGTTAGGGGTTCTGGTTTGATCAGAATCTACTAAGTCGAAATTAGTGGTCTTTATTAGACTAACCCCTTATTCAGCTCAATCTAGGCCGCCCTGTATTCATTCATATATTAGGCCGGTGGCTAAAAGAGCGATAATTGTTGATGTTCATACAATAGTTGTTATAGGTTGTAAAAAATTAATTGCTCATGGGGTTGGGAGTAAGAGGGCAATTTCTAGGTCAAAAAGAAGAAATAAAATAGCTACTAGAAAGAATCGAATAGAGAAGGGTAATCGTGCGGACCCGAGGGGGTCAAAACCGCACTCGTAAGGGGAGAGTTTTTCTGCATCTGGTAGTGTTTGTGGGAGTCAAAAACTGATAATTATAAGAAGGGTTGAGATAAACACAGTGATTAATAGTATAATTACAAGATTCATTACTTTTTCTCAGGTTTGTGCTGAGGTTGGATGATTGGAAGTCATCTATAATGATTATATTAAAAAAGTATGAGCCTCATCAGTAAATTGATACATATAAGAAAAGCCATACGACATCTACAAAATGTCAATATCAGGCAGCTGCTTCAAATCCGAAGTGGTGATTTGTTGTGAAGTGGTAGAGTGTGTGTCGAATGAGGCAAATTAGGAGGAAGGTTGATCCGATGATTACGTGGAGGCCATGGAATCCAGTGGCTACAAAGAATGTGGCACCATAGATGCTGTCTGAGATGGTGAAGGAGGTTTCATGATATTCACTGGCTTGGAGGGCTGTAAAGTATAGACCGAGTATAATTGTTAAGACTAATGCTTGAATGGCATCTTTTCGTTTGCCCTCTATTAGGGCGTGATGTGCTCATGTAACTGTTACTCCGGAGGCAAGCAGGACAGCAGTATTTAAAAGTGGTACTTCAAAGGCGTTTAATGGTTGGATTCCGGTAGGTGGTCATTGATTACCTAGTTCTGGGGTTGGGGCTAGGCTTGAGTGGTAGAAGGCCCAGAAGAAGCCAGCAAAGAATAAGACTTCTGAGGTAATAAATAAGATTATACCGTACCGCAGGCCTTTTTGTACAGGTGCTGTGTGATGTCCTTGGTATGTTCCTTCACGAATAATATCTCGTCATCATTGTTGTATTGTAAGTAGAAGAATAACTAGGCCTAGGTACATTAGATTTATATTGTTGAAGTGAAATCATGCCGCTAGGCCGGAAGTTATTAGTAATGCTGCAATGGCTCCTGTTAAGGGTCATGGGCTAGGGTCTACTATATGAAATGGGTGTGTTTGATGGGTCATTAAATGTTTTCTTGTAGGTAGAGTGTTAAAAGCAGTACAAAAACATATGCTTGAATCAAAGCAACGGCTATTTCCAGGCATGATAATAAAAAGAGAATTATGAAGGTTATTATTGCGGTGGTGGTTATAGTGTTTAATAGGGCAAGTACTGCTGTTGAGGTAAGTTGAATTAGTAGATGTCCGGCTGTTAGGTTAGCTGTTAGTCGTACGCCTAATGCAATTGGGCGGATGAGTAAGCTAGCTGTCTCAATTAAAATTAATATAGGAATTAGGAGGGTGGGGGTACCTTCTGGTAGAAGGTGGCCTAATGAGGTTGTGGGTTGATTTCGTAGTCCAATTAGAACTGTTATTAGTCAAGCTGGCACAGCAAGGGCCATGTTTATTGAGAGTTGGGTAGTGGGGGTAAAAGTATAGGGTAGTAGGCCTAGAGTATTAAATAGTATGAGTATTACTATTACTGTAATAAGTGTACTTGCTCACTTGTGTCCTGCAATGCTGATTGGTATTATTATTTGTTTTGTAATATAGGTGAGGAGTGAGGATTGTATGATTGAATATCGATTTTGGGTAAGGCGGTTGGTTGTGAATCAAATTATTAGTGGGAATAGTAAAGCTGGAATAATCAGGGGCACTCCTAGGAGACTGGGGATACTAAACTGATCAAAGAAACTTAGAATCATGGTCAGGTTCAAAGGTGGTTACTAGATTGCTTGTTGTAATGTGGGGTTGAGAGGTGCGTGTTGCTGTTTAGGATTTTTGTAGATAATACAATAAGGGTAAGTCAGACTAATAAAAAGACTAAGAATCAAGGGTTTGGGTTAAGTTGGGGCATATCACTAAGGGAAGCGAGTTTCCCTCTCTAGCTTAAAAGGCTAGTGCTGTGTGTTAGCTTCTTAGTGATGTGATTATTATTATTTTAGATCAGGATTCGAAATGTTTTAGGGGGGTGGATTCAATTATAATAGGTATAAAACTGTGATTTGATCCGCAAATTTCTGAGCACTGACCATAGAAGAGGCCGGGGTGGGATGTAATTATGGTTGTTTGGTTTAAACGTCCTGGGACGGCATCTGTTTTGATTCCGAGTGCTGGAATTGCTCATGAGTGTAGAACGTCTTCTGCTGAAATTAAGACTCGGATGGGGGATTCTATTGGAATTACGACTCGGTGGTCTACTTCTAGTAGGCGGAAGTTTCCAGGGTGTAGATCACATGTTTGGATTATGTATGAATCAAATAGCAGGTTTTCGTAGTCTGTATATTCGTAGCTTCAGTATCATTGGTGGCCAATGGCTTTAATAGTTAAATGTGGGTTGTTAATTTCGTCTATTAAATAAAGAATTTGAAGAGAGGGAAGAGCAATTAAGATAAGGATAATTGCGGGGAGGATTGTTCATACTATTTCTACTTCTTGAGCGTCTATAGTGTTGGTGTGTGTGAGTTTTGTTGATAACATAAGAGTAATAATATAGAGTACTAAAGCACTAATTAGGAAAACGATTATTAGCGCGTGATCGTGGAAATGAAGAAGTTCTTCTATGATGGGGGAGGCTGCATTTTGGAAGCCTAGCTGTGCGGGATGTGCCATTAAGGTTCACAGGTTTAATTAACCTGTAATTTAGCGCTGACAGAGCTATGTAATTTGTTTACTAGAACCCTATAAGGGGAGAAACACAAGAGGTTGTGTGATTGGCTTGAAACCGGTTAGAGGTGGTTCGAGTCCCCCCTCCCTTGAGATTTGTACGTAAGTGGGTTCTTCATAAGTGTGGTAAGGGGGCGGGCACCCGTGAAGTCATTCTAAGTTTGTGTCTGTTAATTCGAGGGCTAGTACTTCGCGTTTAGCTGATAGTGCTTCTCAAATAATAAATATTAAGATTACTACTGCTGTTAATGAAATTAAAGAGCCGATTGATGAGATAGTGTTTCAAAGGGTATATGCGTCTGGATAGTCGGAGTAGCGTCGGGGTATGCCTGCTAGTCCAAGGAAGTGTTGTGGAAAGAATGTTATGTTGACTCCTGTAAATATTACACCAAATTGAACCTTGGTTCATGTGGTGTGTAGGGTGTAACCTGAAAAAAGTGGGAATCAGTGAACAAATCCGGCTATAATTGCAAATACGGCTCCTATTGATAAGACATAGTGAAAGTGGGCAACTACGTAGTAGGTATCGTGGAGAACAATATCTAATGAGGAGTTGGCTAGGATAATACCTGTAAGGCCGCCGACTGTAAACAGGAAAATAAAACCCAAAGCTCAAAGCATAGCGGCGTCTCATTTGATTGTTCCTCCATGGAGGGTTGCAAGTCAGCTAAAAACTTTTACTCCAGTAGGGATGGCAATAATTATTGTGGCTGAGGTAAAATAGGCCCGAGTATCAACGTCTATTCCAACTGTAAATATGTGGTGGGCTCATACAATAAAGCCTAGGAAGCCAATAGATATTATGGCTCACACTATACCCATGTAGCCAAATGGTTCTTTTTTTCCTGCATAATAGGTAACGATGTGGGAAATTATACCAAAGCCAGGAAGAATTAGGATATACACTTCTGGGTGTCCAAAGAATCAGAATAGGTGTTGGTAGAGAATTGGGTCTCCTCCCCCTGCTGGGTCAAAGAATGAGGTATTTAGGTTTCGGTCTGTTAGTAGTATTGTAATTCCTGCAGCTAGGACAGGAAGAGAGAGGAGGAGGAGAACGGCTGTGATTAGGACGGATCAGACGAATAAAGGGGTTTGGTATTGGGTTATATTTGGGGGTTTTATGTTAATACAAGTGGTAATAAAGTTGATTGCGCCTAGAATTGAGGAAACTCCGGCTAAGTGAAGTGAAAAAATGGTTAAGTCTACAGATGCTCCTGCATGTGCTAAGTTTCCGGCTAGAGGGGGGTAGACAGTTCAACCGGTGCCGGCTCCGGCTTCGATGCCTGAGGATGATAAAAGTAGAAGTAAAGAGGGAGGGAGCAATCAGAAGCTCATGTTATTTATTCGAGGGAAAGCCATGTCAGGGGCGCCAATTATCAGTGGAACTAATCAATTTCCGAACCCACCAATTATGACAGGCATAACTAGAAAGAAGATTATAACAAAGGCATGGGCTGTAACAATAACATTGTAGACCTGATCATCTCCAAGAAGGGTGCCGGGTTGGCTTAGCTCTGTTCGAATTAAGAGGCTGAGGGCTGTGCCGACTATGCCAGCTCAGGCACCAAATAATAGGTATAAGGTGCCGATATCTTTGTGGTTTGTTGAAAAGAATCAACGAACTAATGACACAGGTAGGATGGCCGAATGATTAGGCGGGGGGCTGTAGACCCCCAAATGGGGGTTTAATTCCTTCTCCTATCAGACAGAGTTCCGTGGTGTTTTACGCCAAAATGCAAATTTGGAGACGCACTCTTAAAGGTGCCGGGGCTTCCCCCGTTTTTTTTCTAACGGGGGAAGTAGGCGGATGGAAGCCCGCTGGTTTGGGTTTTTAGCTGTTAACTAAAGTTTCGCAGGATCGAGGCCTGCCTATCTAGTTAGGCCTTAGCTTAATTAAAGTGTTTGATTTGCATTCAGGAGATGTATACTAAAGTTATACAGGTCTTAGTCAGAAGCTAGGGGGTTTGAGACCCTGTTTGAGGCTTTGAAGGCTTCTGGTTTTATTGAGTAACCTAAGCTTCTAGGTACAAATTAGTGGTGTAATAGGAATTAAGAGGAGTAATGTTACAGTTGTTGAGGTGGGGTTGGTTGGCTTAGTGGGTTTAAATCGTCATTTTATTGTGTTAGTAGTTGTGTTTGGGGAGGTAGTTAGTGTTGTAATATAGGTTAGGCGTATATAAAACATAAGACTAAGAAGTGAAGTGAGGGCGAGTGCAGTGGCTAGTGGGATGAGGTGGTTGGTTGTTAGTTCTTGTAAAATTAATCATTTGGGTAAGAAGCCTGTTAATGGGGGAAGTCCGCCTAGTGCTATAAGAGTAATAAGTGTGGTTGTAGAGAGTGTTGGGGAGGTGGTTCATGTTGTTCCTAGGTCTTTGGTAGTTTTTGCTATTAGAGTAATGAGGGTTAGGAATATGGAGGTAGTTATTAATAGGTAGGTTGTTAGGGTAAAAATGAGAAGTTCTTGAGAGATGGTTGAGATGGCAGCTATTCATCCTAGGTGTCCGATTGATGAGAATGCTATAATTTTTCGTAGTTGGGTTTGATTTAGTCCGGCTCATCCTCCGATTAAGGTAGAAAGAATAGCCAGTGTTAATAAGAGTATAGTTGGGAGTTGTTTAGCAGATATATATAATAGGGAGATTGGTGGTAGTTTCTGTCATGTTGCAATAATTAAGGCGGTTGTTATGTCAGTTCCTTGTATAACTTCTGGGAGTCAGAAGTGTATTGGGGCTAGGCCAAGTTTTATTGCGAGGGCAATAGTTAATATGATGGGTGTTGGGAAGGTGGTGAGTTGGGTAATGTCTCAGGTTCCTGTGTGTCAGGCATTGATGGTGCTTGAAAATAAAATAATGGATGAGGCTGTTGCTTGAGTAATAAAATATTTTGTTGCAGCTTCAGTGGCTCGTGGGTGGTGTTGTTTGGCTAAGATTGGAATGATGGCTAGGGTATTAAGTTCTAGTCCAATTCAGGCTAAGAATCAATGATAGCTGGCAGCGGTAATGATTGCCCCGAGGGCTAGATTAGAGATTAAAAGGGATAGGATGTAGGGGTTCATTAGTAAAGGAAGGGTTTGACCAACATATTTGGGGTATGGGCCCAAGAGCTTAATTAGCTGACTTTACTAGAAGGTAGTATAGTGGGAGTACAGGGGATTTTGGAGCTTCAGGTGTGGGTTCAAATCCCATTCTTCTAAAGGAGGTGAGGGGTTGTAAGCCCCTGTTGTTTACTCTATCAAAGTAACCCTTAAGTTCTCGGGCACACATCCTGGGTGAAATTTAACGGTGGAAGTCCTGATAGAGAGACTGGAAGTGTGATGTATCATAGGTATAGTGCTAGGGTTGCAGGGAGAAATTGTTTTCATAGGAGGTGTATTAGCTGGTCGTAGCGGAATCGCGGGTATGAGGCTCGAGTTCATAGGAATACCATAGTTAATAGTACTGTTTTTGTTATTAAATTAATTGTAAATAGTTCTGTTTGTGTGGTTATGGTTGGGCTGAAAAATAGGATGCACGAAAGTGTATTTATTATTAAAATGTTTATGTATTCGGCTAGAAAAAATAATGCAAATGGTCCGGCTGCATATTCAACGTTAAAACCAGAGACGAGTTCGGATTCACCTTCAGTTAGATCGAATGGTGCGCGGTTTGTTTCTGCTAGGGTGGATACAAATCATATTATTGCGAGAGGTCATGTTGGTAAAATTAATCAGATGTGTTCTTGTGTAATGATTAGGGTGTGTAGTGTAAAGGTACCGGTTAATATAATAATTGAAAGTAGAATAATGCCCAGGGTTACTTCATATGAGATCGTTTGTGCGATGGCTCGTAGCGCTCCTATTAGGGCATATTTTGAGTTGGATGCTCATCCTGATCATAGAATTGTATATACTATTATACTTGATAGGGCTAGTAGGAAAAGAAGGCCTAGGTTTATGTCTGCTAGGGGGTGTGGTAGAGGTATTGGAGTTCATATTATAAGGGCTAGTAAGAGGGCTAGGGTTGGGGCTAAAATAAATAGTATAGGGGATGCATGTGTTGGGCGGATGGGTTCTTTAATAAATAGTTTAATTCCGTCAGCAATAGGTTGTAGTACTCCGAAGGGGCCTACTATATTTGGACCCTTTCGTAGTTGTATGTAGCCTAAAATTTTTCGTTCGAGTAGGGTTAGAAATGCTACGGCAATAAGAATGGGAATAATGTACATAGCGGGGTTAATAATGTAGCATATAAGTTTGTGCATTATTAAGAAGGGAATTTGCTTCCCTGTAGAAAGATTTTAGGTCTTTTGCATTACTTGACTCTGCCACCTTAATAAACCTGATTTTGGTTTAAAAGGGTGGGCACGTTCGCTACTTTAGGGTGATTCAGTAGTTTTAGTTGGGACGTTCTTTTGGTATTGGTCCTGCTATCTTGGTCCTTTCGTACTGAGGATAGCACTGCATAGATAGAAACCGACCTGGATTTCTCCGGTCTGAACTCAGATCACGTAGGACTTTAATCGTTGAACAAACGAACCTTTAATGGCGGCTGCACCATTGGGGGGTCCTGATCCAACATCGAGGTCGTAAACCCCCTTGTCGATAAGGACTCTATAAGGGGATGGCGCTGTTATCCCTGGGGTAACTTGGTTCATTGATCAGGCAAAACTTGGGGTTATTGCTGGGTCTTGTGTAGTTTTTGGTTTGTTAATCTTGATATAATTGGTTTAATATGTTTTGGAGGGTTTTTTGTACTCCAAAGTCGCCCCAACTAAAAACGCAAGGAAGCATTATTTAGTTGAACTTGGTTTTGAAGCTCCACAGGGTCTTCTCGTCTTATGTGTTTATTCCAGCTTTTGTACTGGAAAATCAATTTCATTGACCAGCTCGCAAGAGACAGTTTAGTTCTCATTTAGCCGTTCATTCTAGTCCCTATTTAAGGGACAAGTGATTATGCTACCTTTGCACGGTTAGGATACCGCGGCCGTTTAAAGAGTCACTGGGCAGGCGGGACCTTTAATACTTGTTGGGCTAAAGGCTATGTTTTTGGTAAACAGTTGGGACTAAGTTTTGCCGAGTTCCTTTTGCGGCTTTTTGTCTTTCTTTTTTGCACACCTGTGTAGGGGTAACAAGTTTTTAGTAACAGCTTGGCTAGATGGGTTGTGGGTGTTTGTCGGTTTGTTAATTGTCAGTAGTTTTTCTATTCTGATTTAAAGGGGTGCAGAAGAGAAATAAGTGTTTCTTATTACTAATTTTAGCATTGGTGTTTCTATATTGATATAGAATAACTCATTGTAAGTCAGGAGGTTTTTTAGATTGTTGAAATTGTTTAGTGGGTATGCTATAACGCAATTATCTGGTGGCTGCTTTGAAGCCTACAGGTAAAAAAATGGGGGGGGTTTCTCTCAGTTCGGGCTGTATTCCGGTTCGATGGGGCTGTACCCCCATTGATTTTCTTTAGGTTGAAGATAGATGAGTTTTAAGTAGTTAGCTCGGGTAGGTGCCTAAAGTTGAACTTAAATTCTTTTGTTGAGTAGCCAGCTATCACCAAGCTCGGTTGGCTTTTTGCCTCTATTTTTAAGTCTTCCCACCCTTTTGCTACAGGGACGGGTGCGCTCTTGTTGGCAGCTGCTTAAAAATAGCTCGTTTGGTTTCGGGTAAGCAGGCTAAAGGTTCTCTTTGTCTGAGGAGGTTTTGCTAAACCATGATGCAGGAGGTACAGGGGTTTATCTTTGCTGTGTGGTGCTTGGGTTTTTCATTGTTCTTTCATAGTTCCCTTATGGTACTTAAGAGGCCGATTGGTGGTGTTTAATCTCATTTACTGGCCGAGGTAAATGTTTTGGTTAGGGGAAAATGGGGGTTTAGGGTGTCTGGTCGGCTAAGCTTTTGGGCTCAAAAAGACCGTAGTTAATGCGGCATCTCCTAGTTGTAAGCTGGGTGCTTTTATAAGCTACTTTTTGTTAGTCCAAGCACACCTTCCGGTACGCTTACCATGTTACGACTTACCTCCTCTATTTTAACTCTTGTTGGTTTATAAATGGTGGTGTTTAGGTTGGTTGAGGAGGGTGACGGGCGGTGTGTACGCGTCCCAGAGCGTTGTTAAAATAAACACTCTTGTTTATTTTACTACTAAATTCACCTTCATATACTGTTTCATGGTATATTTCGTATTTTTTATAATAAAAAATGTAGCCAATCTCTTCCACAACATTTGCTACACCTTGACCTGACGTATTAGCGGTGGGGCTATTGTGTCTACTGTTGGACTTTCATAGGGTAGGCTGATCGACGGCGGTATATAGGCTGACGTATGCTAGTTGGGGTTGGGTGGAGCGGGGGGTATCGATTATAGGACAGGCTCCTCTAGGTCGATATGGGACACCGTCAAGTCCTTTGAGTTTTAAGTTTTTCACTTGTAGTTCTCTGGCGGAGAGGTTGTATAATAGCTATCAATGTTAATGGCTTAGCATAGTAGGGTATCTAATCCTAGTTTGTTTCTAAGCTTTCGTGTGGTCAAGAATATAATATTAAAAATATGTGTGTTGGTTTTCCTCTAATATCTTAGTGTTTTACAACTAGACTATGGGTTTTTAATATTTTTAATATTAAGGAATCTCTAGTCACATTTTACGCCGTTTGCCGTTATTTTGGGCCTTTCGTATAACCGCGGTGGCTGGCACGAAATTGACCAGCCCTATGTACTATAGTTGGGTCAAGTTTTCACTCATAGCCCAATGTTTATTACTGCTGATTGACCCGTGGGGGTGTGGCGTAGCAAGGCGTTATGGGCATGATTGTAGTGCCTGATGCCGGCTCCAATATGTCTTTTGAGGGGTTGTGGGCATTTTCACTGGTGCGCTGAGGCTTGCATGTATAATCTTAATAAAAAATAACGGTTAGCCCAGGACCAAAACTGTTGTCTATGGAGGTTTTTCTGTTTCTCATCTCAGCATCTTCAGTGCTGCGCTTTGTAAAAATAAGCTACAACGAC